GTAGAAGAACAGATAATGACTATTTATACCGGAACAAATGGTTATCTTGATTCATTAGAAATTGGACAGGTAAGGAAATTTCTTGTTGAGTTACGTACTTACCTAAAAACAAATAAACCGCAGTTTCAAGAAATAATATCTTCTACCAAGACATTCACCGAGGAAGCAGAAGGCCTTTTGAAAGAAGCTATTCAGGAACAGATGGAACGTTTTCTACTTCAGGAACAAGTATAAAGGATTTTATAAAAGTTCTCAAAAAAAGGGATAATTGAGCGTCTCGCATTCAAGTCTTTCAAAAATTCTTAATATCGAAATATAAAATATATATATGGAAATAAATTGCGTCCAATAGGATTTGAACCTATACCAAAGGTTTAGAAGACCTCTGTCCTATCCATTAGACAATGGACGCTTTTCATTGATATTATTTAAATTTGAATATTCTATATTCAATGATGAATAAATTCTAATTAATAATTATAGTCTATTATCTATTATTAGAGTATATATTTATTAGAGTATATATATATATATTTATAGTTAAGTTATTAAGTTATAAGATATATAGATATAGCGGGTAGCGGGAATCGAACCCGCATCGTTAGCTTGGAAGGCTAGGGGTTATAGTAGACGTCGATTCAGCATTTTTAACGTCTCTAATTCAAAACCGAACATGAAACTTTGGTTTCATTCGGCTCCTTTATGGAAGATGTAAAAATTCCTAGATCTAAGATGTGAATTAAATTACAAAAAATTATATCCATAACACCTATGTCAGCTCTTTGTTTGAATACATTCAAACAGATTCGCTTTCTAGATGATCCCTCTAGAAAAAAAGATGATTATGACAACCTTTCTAGTTACTTCGTTCTATATTTCTATTTGAAAGGATCCTGAGGAAAAAGGTTTTGTTTCCACCGAGCTAAAATAATATGTCGATAACTCTAGTAAACTAAAGTCATCCTTTAATAGCTATACTATTTTGCTTCAATTTTTTTTTTCTACAAATAAAAACAAAATTGGAAGATTTAGTTACGATTAGAAATCTACCTTTCTATCTCCATCCATGGATCCTTTACTCATACTCAGTCAATTGGAAGTATTGATACAATTGAATAATTATGTTTCGCAATTTCATAAATCAATTTAAAAATTTTTAAGTAATCCTTGGATCCAAATCACGATAATTTATATTTTTCCTCCAATATCTCATTTAGAGGTAAAGGATTAAATCCTTTTAAGAAATAAAGTTTTTTATCGGAATATGAATCAAACCGAAAAGACCCCTTAACTTTTTAAGGGGGTTACTCGAACGAATCACACTTTTACCACTAAACTATACCCGCTACAATGCGATTATTATATACAAAGGGCCTTTTGTCGAACAGGGATAATTTGGGCTAATCAAGACAGGATCATAAAAGAATCATGAAAATGAGAGTGTTGACGTTTTTCGTGGGGATTCAAAAATTAAAAAAAAAAAAATTCATAAAAATAAAAAAGGAAGAAATAAAAAAATAATAAGAAATGACGTATTGATGGTATATTCTTTTATCTAATAATAATAATAAAAATGAAAACAGCCCTTTGTCTTTTGTCTTTTTGTTGTTGCTTTAATAGCAACCCCCCCCCCCTTTTTTTTTTTATTTTTATTAGAGAAACCATAGGATTCGTTGGAACAAAAAAAGGCCCGGCTAGGTACTTACCAGGCCAGGCCACGGGAATAAAAAAGGCCCTTTCGAACAAAATCAAAGCAAAGGGGTCTTCTTTCTTTTTTTTCTATTGAATCTTTCGATCCCTTACTTGAACTAACTGTAATTGCTAATAAAAGTTGTAGATAGAATATAGATAAGATAAAGAAAGAGAAAGAAATACTTTTTCAATCCTTATTTCATGTGTAATATAACATAGTAATTATCTTTTTCAATTGGGAGAGATGGCTGAGTGGACTAAAGCGGCGGATTGCTAATCCGTTGTACGGGTTATTCGTACCGAGGGTTCGAATCCCTCTCTTTCCGTTTTTGTCGATGACTTAATATTTGATTTCTCTTTCAAATTTCGCCAATCCTTTTTAATGTTTCCTGGTTAACCATGTGGAATAGATAAAAAATCCTAAGAAAATTTAAAAATCAAGCAATGAAATTGAAAACTCCCTTTTTTATTCTTCACGTCCAGGATTACGCCCCGGATCATTAGATAGGAATCCAAAGATAAATAGAGAAACAAAGAATATCACTACTGTGTAAACGAAAAGTTTGAGAGTAAGCATTACACAATCTCCAAGATCTTTTTTTGGAAAAAAAAAAATGAGAAAAGAGAATAGATCCTCCATTACCAAAAATTTCTTTCATACCTCCAATTAGATATTGTGGGGGATCCTAACCTTAACCTTATATATAGGGTCTTTCAAAAGGGTAGAATGGAGAATCCGGGGTGAGCCAGATTTGGATTTCTCGAAGCTATCCAACCAAGACTTTCAGACTTTCAATGTTTGAATCGA